CACCTAAATTATTGCATTAGCGGAAGTAAAATATTGTATGCATCGATATAGAAATATTTGGTACATGAAACCACGATCTGATAGGTATATAAATTTTATTATATATAAATATATATTTTATATGGGTATAAATATCAATATAAATTGATTTTGTGTTCTGAAATCAAAGAAAGATATTGAAAATTTTCTTATATTATATGTCTTATGTTGTGACTTCGAATGAACTTTTCTATGGAGGAAGGGAATTGGAGGAAGGGAATTGGAATTTATTCCTATAGAATAACAAAGAACAAGAAGATTTAATCAGAAATAGCACTCATAAGTATCGACAGATTTTTTCGAAGCCGAAATAAATATGAATAATGAATGAAAAGGGTGGGTTGATTCACTGTTCCAATTTCATCTATATCCAATCCAATTTTAATATCAGAATTTTAATATCAGAATAGTAGATAAAGTTATGATTCAATGGGTTAGGTCCACTTACTTTTTCTTTTGGTAATTTAGAATCTAATCTTTACAATTGATTTGGTTGGACTAATATCAAATAGGAAAATTTGGCGATTTAAGAACCAACTTATCATTATTTAGTATAAATATAATAAATAGAATTAGTATAATATCAAAGTATAATATATAATAAATATAATGAAATAAATATAATGAATATAGTGTTCAACTTTAGAATTTATAACTAAAATTTTTATGCTATAAATCAAATCATTAGAATATTAACTTAATTTTATTCTAATTCTAAGTTATTTAGAATTTCTAATTGCTTGAATTTTAAAATTTATTATTAGAGTTTCTTACTTTGTTTATTACAAATATCAACAATATCCTAATTCTCCCTTCAAAGTAAGAATACTGTCGCTGGAGTTTTATGAAAAAAAAAGGTCAAAGCAAGAAAGAAGCCCCTTATCAGATTTGAACCGATGACTTACGCCTTACCATGGCGTTACTCTACCACTGAGTTAAAGGGGCTCATTTGATTCAATTCCTGAATGAGCCAGCATACAGGTAAGATATATCTATGGAAATAGACTCCAAATCATAAAGTCAATATACATAAAAAATATATAAATATATTAAAAATATATATTATATATAAAAATATAAAATATAATAAATTATATATAATTATATATAAAATATAATATAAAGATAATATATATGATAATATATATATATAATATATAGAAAGAATATAAATATAATTAAGTATATTTATGAAATATATTTAACTATATAATAAAGTATATAAAGTAAATAAATGAAGTAAACAAACCTATAGTATAATAATTGATTCATAAACGAGAAATTTGATCTACCTAGTAGATTTAGACTAAACTAGTGAATTATAGTAAAAATGGGTAAAGTAAATAAAGGTTTATTGATATTGAATTTGATCAATGCAATGAATTGTTTCAAAACCGAACCCCTTTGAATTGACCTGACCGCGATCATAACCAAATTAATTTGATTAATACATGTAACTAAGAATTCAATACGAATCCATGATATTTCATCGAATCGCTGATGAAAAGATTCTATTTGTCCCCCGAATTATTAAAAAAGCGGACCAATCAATTCCCTGAAAGAATCTTTCATATTATTTTTATTCTTAATTTCTATTTTATTTTTTTCTTTTATCTTTATATTCTAATTAAAATGAATAATGGCGATTAGAATGAATGATTCATGAATCTAAATCACAAATCAAAAAATTCTATGAAATCATATAAAAGGCGGAAAAATCTTTCGAATCGAGTCCTATCATTTAGTTATATTGACAATTTCAAAAAACTATTGATATTATGAGCATAGTATGCTGATGGTCAGGTAAACGTGCCCCCATCGTCTAGCGGTTCAGGACATCTCTCTTTCAAGGAGGTAACGGGGATTCGACTTCCCCTGGGGGTAGGGTATTACGAAAGGAAGTTGATCGGGGATTCTTACTAAATCTATATCTATAAATCTAGAATTTATTCTTCCTGGGTCGATGCCCGAGCGGTTAATGGGGACGGACTGTAAATTCGTTGGCAATATGTCTACGCTGGTTCAAATCCAGCTCGGCCCAATAATTCACAGATCCGCCATGAAATGATATAACTCCTGGGTTCTGCTCTTTCTAAATGCCTGATACGAAAAAAAGTAAAAATTCTGATATTTCTCTCGGCTTGTTAGTTCTTTGATTTTATTTGCTTTTTTTTCCCACAAATTTGGATCTTGTGGATAATCTAGATTCATATTAGGATTTGGAACTAGAAAATTGAAGATTAAAGAGTAGTGGAAAAATACCTTTTTTCGTTGAAAGAAAATTCATTGATAATCAATTTTCTTTTGATTTGAAATAAGAAAAAGATGACTAGTAATTTGTGCCCTTAGTATATATCCATGTGGATATCGATATACCACTCGCGTCTATGGTACAACGCGGCGATTCCAATCTAAAATCAAAATAGTCAATAGAAAGGGTTTGAATGAAATCATAAACCATAAAAATATGTATATTGTAACTTTATTTCATTTCTCTGGGATTGTAGTTCAATTGGTAAGAGCACCGCCCTGTCAAGGCGGAAGCTGCGGGTTCGAGCCCCGTCAATCCCGATCGATACAAACAAATCCAATCCAATAAAAAAAATCCAATAAAACTGTCAATTAATCTCTACATTTTCTGGATAAAGGAAGATAATATAGAAGAATTTCATTCCCAAAGGAGGTCTTTAATTTCTATTTATTATATTTATTTTCGTTTTCATCAAAGCAAATATAAAAATTTCCATTTCTTCACCTAGTACTGATAGATAAAGACCTATGTAGATTAGTACAATTATTAGGAATATCATATTCCGGATTTCAAGAGATACCCCACCGAGTTTGGCTTTTTTGATTACTCCCGACCCCAGTCCAAAATTGAATCGAGTGCCATAGCTTTCTCGGTAACATATGCCCAAATGTAATTTTTATTTGTACGATACAAAATGAATTCAATTTTTTTGATGAAATCTTTTTAATTAGAAAAAAATATCTTCTTTTTTGGATCCGATTTTGTGTAACCTTAATTAATAATTTTAATTTGAAACAATTTATCTCATTCAAAATTTACACTGAAGTTTTTATATATTATATGCATCCCATTACTAATCCAAGAAAAAGGATCTTTATAAAATAAAGATAAAAAAAGGACCCCCCTTAGAGAGGGAAATGAATAATCTTTTTTAGGTTTAAAGATTTCTGCCGAAGAAAAAACAAACTTCTAAAATAAAAGAAGTGAATTCGGTAGCATATTCGATCTTTTTTTTATACTCTAACTTGTCTTTATCAAACCTTTTTGTTTTTCACTAAGATTAGATTATTAACAAAAAGGAGTTTAGAACTTAACTCTCCTTCCCCTTTTTGCTTCTATTGTTTGTTTGGGTTTGTTTGTAACCAATGTAAGTTAAGGGTAGTTAGATAATACTGATTGTATAAGGAAGCCATTATACAAAAGAAAAAATGTAAAAGAATAATAAATCAAAATAAAATAATCAAGTAAAGAAATTCTCGATTTCATTGGTGGATCAGGAATCCTTTTTTTGATTCGATATGGATAAAAGATCTTTCTATGTTATACTATTTAATTCTCGACAACGAAGCGATTTGATAACTAAGATATTGTTATTCATGATATTGATCCGATTCGTTATCATCGAGATGAAATTCATCCCATTGAATTTAGAGACGAAAGATTTATCATCTCTATGGGATTAAATCCCGAGTTATTGTGTGAAGTCTAGAAAAACGAAAGGATGAAATTATGGAAGTAAATATTCTCGCATTTATTGCTACTGCACTGTTTATTCTAGTTCCTACTGCTTTTTTACTTATAATATACGTAAAAACTATTAGTCAAACTAATTAATTTGAATGACCTCCCTTGACTTCTTAGTTCTTAACTAATATCAATAATTAAACAAAAAAAAGGATTCCTATTTTGTGAAAGGAAAGAAGCGGACTAAAATCAGCAGTATTCTATGAGATCCGATAGTATGGTAGAAAGAAATATATATTTCTTTCTACCATACTACCGGATCTCATCTTCATATGTATATATCTGGATATCCATTATCTATATGTCATATAAATGACATATAAATAAAGTCTCAATTTTTTCGTTGATTTGTGTTAATTCCAATTAATCTGAAATAGTTGAAAGGCGCCTCTGACTCTTACGATTCTAATTCCTATGCCTAGATTTCAGATTATTTTCAATATGAATATGAATCCCGCAATTTTTTAATATAGATATAATTTAATATATCTATATTAATCTATATTAAATAAAAAGGAAAAAAAAAGAATAGTTTGAGTATAACTATATATATTAGAAAACCCATTTTTAGCATTCCTAAAGAAGTAATTGATTGAGCAATTGATAGATTATCTAAGGAAAGGAGTTTTATGAAAACTATTTTTTATTTTTAGATTTTGACTAAACAGATTAGTAAACCCCGCCGATTTTTAATCTTGGAATCATGATATCAACCGAGTCAAGTCAATAAAGTAGAAAAAATAGAATATGAATTGTATTTCTCAAATAATCAAACAAATACTAAACTAAGCCTTAAGTGCGCAGTATGTGATTTCTTCAAGAAAATATCTTAGTATACCGTTGAAGAACCAATATCTCTATCTTATTTCCCATCAAAAAAAATAACTTTTAATAACTAATATTAATAACTAATATTAAAGAACTACTCTCTTTTCTCTTTGACTTTGAACAGAAACAAATAAAAAGTAAAAAGGGTTGTGCTGTTTTCATTGTCCATTATAGAACTCTAGTAAGAGTCGGTTTATTGAAATGAAATAGAAAATTTAAGAAGAATTCGGTTGGAACAAAAACAAATGATAGGAAATTGGTATTCCTTTTACTTTCAAAATATGAACGTGGAAATCATTAAAATATCTGTTTGATTATGATTACTAAGGGTATTATTCAGATATTTTTTTATTATTTCTAGAATAAATTAGAATCTAATATAATTTTAAAATTAAGATATTTTGAATTCAATTCTTTAAATAAATTCAATTTAATTGAAAAGTTTTTCGAGAACGATCAATTAATATAATTCCATTTCTCAACTCAATTAGTAGTACCCCTATACTATAGTCCACTTCTTCCCCATACTACGAGTGAAAGGGAAAATGTAAAGACTACCATTAAAGCAGCCCAAGCGAGACTTACTATATCCATGTGAATTATGTCCCTTATCTATATGAATATGACGCAATTTTTCCATTATTGTTCACTAATAATAGTAGAATCGCTAGCGTAGAGTCAAAAAAAGTATTTTGTCCAATACCTTTAATGAAGATGAAACAATAAAAAAAAATCCAACGTAGGTAAGTGTAAGAAGTTCTTGGATGATTGTTTGTGGAACCGGGAAAGATTAAGCACAAAGAAACTCTGCAGCAACGTTTTTGGAAGTCTTACTAAGATGCAAGAAGAAGAATAATAAAAACTAGTCTTATTGCTCTTCATTAAATCAAAAATAGAAACCTATAGAATCAAGCAAGAAAGTATCAAGAGTCCTTTTCCTATGCATACTTCTCTAAATTGAACAAGTTAAAAGTAAAACGGAATAAGATATTTAGCGCCCTTTTTTTTTGATCAGGCGACACCCGGATTTGAACTGGGGAAAAAGGATTTGCAGTCCCCCGCCTTACCACTCGGCCATGTCGCCAAGGCGATCGAAAATAGACTAAAATACCCCCCCTTATTTTTTTGTAGTAAACCTCTTTTTTACTTGCATCTTGAATCCCATTTTTTTAATCTTAATCCCCTTCCTAAAATAACAAAAAAAGAATACCTTCCTTTTTTGGATTGTATCCAGCCCTTCGATTCATTTTGTTATAGTATGGCGAAACACACATTATCTTCTTTCTATTGACTATTGAAAGGAAAAACGAAATTTGAATTTTTAGTCCATAATTCCTGACAAATTTGAACCATTAACTATTGACTGTGAATTCATGAACGATTCTTATATTTGAATTTGAATCTCAATTTTTTCCTTAAAAAAAATACTTCTCAATTTCAATTATAACAACAATTATAAGTATATGTAAACCCCAGAAAAGTTATTTTTACACGAATAGCTAATCGGATATCTTATCTGTCTATGATTCCTATTGAAAATTTTTCTAGAGCACGACATGTGCTGTCCACAATAAAACTGCAATAAAAAGAGAGATATATATCGTATATATAGATCATTATATCCACATATCTTTAATAAAGCCTTCTTCTGCACTATTCTATTATATGAATTCTATTATAAAATAAAAAAAATAGATAAAAAAACTCTTCTGTGCGAATCATTTTTTCTTTAACTAAAAAATGAAATACACGAAAATAAGCTAAGTACTAAAACTAAAATAATCAACTTGAATATTGTTTCGGATTATTGGGCTTATTTATCTCATCGAAGAGATCAAATCCCGAATACTTTATATTTTATTTATTTTACTGATATTTAATTGTATTGGAATATGTAATATCATAATAGTGGGAGAAAGTTGAATGTGGTAGAAATTGAATCACTTTTTGTTTTGTTATACAAAACAAAATTTCATAAGTCTAAGTTAAGTGGAATTTCGCAACTATTTCCCAGTTGTATCTGTTACAAATTCCAATTTGAGTATAAAATTCTCTTTATTTCTCTGTTTATGCGTATTTCATACATTCCATACCATATTCATATATGGAGTTAAATAAAATTTTATGTGATTCTGTAAACAGAATAGAAATTTCATCATTGCCGGACGATCTATATAATTGAATTTAAAGAACGATCCAATAATGGAATTCTTTTTTCACTAAATGGAGAAATTCAAAATGCTTGGGGATGGAAATGAGGGAATGTCTACAATACCGGGATTTAATCAGATACAATTTAAAGGATTTTGTAGGTTTATTGATGAGGGCTTAACAGAAGAACTTAATAAATTTCCAAAAATTGAAGATACAGATCAAGAAATTGAATTTCAATTATTTGTTGAAACTTATCAATTAGTAGAACCTTTAATAAAAGAAAGAGATGCTATATATGAATCACTCACATATTCTTCTGAATTATATGTATCCGCAGGATTAATTTGGAAAAACATTAGGGATATGCAAGAACAAACAATTTTTATTGGAAATATTCCTCTAATGAATTCCTCGGGAACTTCTATAGTAAATGGAATATACAGAATTGTAATTAATCAAATATTGCAAAGTCCAGGTATCTATTACCGGTCAGAATTGGACCATAACGGAATTTCGGTATATACCGGTACTATAATATCCGATTGGGGCGGAAGAGTAGAATTAGAGATTGATAGAAAAGCAAGGATATGGGCTCGTGTGAGTAGGAAACAGAAAATATCTATTCTAGTTCTATCATCAGCTATGGGTTCGAATCTAAAAGAAATTATAGAAAATGTGTGCTACCCTGAAATTTTCTTGTCTTT